GTTCTGTATCATGAAGTTTGACTTTGTACCACGCATATTACTTAGATGGTTCTAGAAAGTTCTGTAGGTAGGAATGAAGAAATCGAACCGGATTCTATTTATTTGTATCTGAACTTAATCTTGTCTATTTCAATTTCTCTAGATTCTACTTTTTAGTATCTCAACCAACTAATTTAACCTTTTGAACGCGTCTTTTGAATATATATGAAGTATTAACATTCTACGGCATGGACATAAAGATAAAAAAGATGAAATAGAATCGAATTCTTTTAGATAAAGTATCTAAAAGAATTCTACCCATCTAGAAAAAAAAAATAGATGGGATATATCTCGTCGAAATGAAAAAAGTATGTGTTATGATCCAAATGAAAACTGAATAGGGATGTCGATTCATATCAATTAATTTATTCAAGAGAGACTCATCCAAATTAATCATGTACCAGGAACCAGATTTGAACTGGTGACACGAGGATTTTCAGTCCTCTGCTCTACCAGCTGAGCTATCCCGGCTAAGTCCGAATGTAGCATCCTCATTTTATTAGAGGGCGGGGGTCTATGTCAATTAAAAGGGCGAAAGAAGATTAAAAAGTTTTATCTGGGTACTGGAATTTCTTGGATCTTAAAAAAGACGACTTTTTAAGTTTCAGTATGAGTAATGATATCGATTGTAAATCATTCAAATGGGGATTTCTTGCTCAAAGCTGTATATCTTAGATATAAGATATAATAAGACATTTCCGCCCGGATCTATTTCAAAAAGAATAGGGCGAGTGTATAAGGACACTCACGCAAGGAAAGGGGGGATAGAATGGATAAATAGTTGGGGGGGCAAATAGGCTTTTTGGGGATAGAGGGACTTGAACCCTCACGATTTTTTAAGTCGACGGATTTTCCTCTTACTAAAAATTTCATTGTTGCCAGCATTGACATGTAGAACGGGACTCTATCTTTATTCTCGTCCGATTAATCCGGTTCTTGAAAAGAGGATCTACAGACTATGGAGTGAATCTTTTGATCAATGAATATTCGATTCCACATTGAAGAAAGAATCGAATCACACCAATTCTTCCGTTTTTTATAGAAAAAATATAGACTCATTTGGGTCGGCATTAATCATTTGATTTTGATATAGTATTCAATACGTATGTATATCTTTCATCCTTTCTGAATTTTCGATGGAAAGAGTTCTCTACCAACTACCAACGCGGCCAACTCCATTTGTTAGAACAGCTTCCGTCGAGTCTCTGCACCTATCCTTGTTTTCGTTTTCTGAACCTTTGTTTGTGGAAAAAAGGATTTGGCTCAGGATTGCCCTTTTTCTTAATTCCGGGGTTTCTCTGAATTTGAAAGTCATCACTTAGTAGGTTTCCTTACCAAGGCTCAATCCAATTAAGTCCGTAGCGTCTACCCATTTCGCCATATCCCCTTCCTTTTGTGTTAAGATTAGGATTTCATTGCATTATGATGGCGTTCCCTTTTTCTTTCATTTATACCGGAACCTTTGAATTCATTAGATACCTATTCTTATTTCGAAGAAGCATTTTTCCTCTTTTATTTCTTACCTGTCTTCTCCTATCTTATATAGGAGACCCTATTTGGTCCAATCAAATTGGATTTTATCATTTCTGGATTCGTAATTCAATATAGATTAATAGATATCCTATATATATATATATACTTGTCGCCCTTCTCATGCAATTTTGAATACTTGAACGGTCTTTTTTTTGTCTTAATTTCCGCCTTTACTACTTTATGAATTTTATGACTGGAATGAACGTGGAGGAATGTCTCATCAGTTCGAACTAATCATTCCTAATGATATGGAATCAAATAATATAGAAAATATAGAAGTGTAATAAAAGAATTTCAAATGTCATTTGAATTCAAATTCAAAAATGACAAATTTAAATAATTTAACTATCTAACTAACTAACTAGCTAACTAACTAACTAGAATCAAAATATTGACTATCGAGTCTACCAAGATATAGAATTTACTAAAAAAATATCGAATTTAATAATATTCGAATTGTAAATTCTATTAGTGATTAGTGATAAAAAATAGAAATTCTATATCGCTATATTAATTGTTATGTTCTATAATATTAATATTCAATATTTATTTGAAATTGTATATTCTATTGTTTTCTATTCATATCGAGTCTGAATAGATAAGACATAATAGTGAATACCTAAGATTAAGATTCCAATATTTTATTGAATTACTATGCACATAAAATTGATGTTATGTGAGCCCGCTTAGCTCAGAGGTTAGAGCATCGCATTTGTAATGCGATGGTCATCGGTTCGATTCCGATAGCCGGCTTTTTCCTATTTATTCAAATTTTTACATAATTGAGAATGTCTTTTTGAAATCAAAGAATATTAAATATTTTTAAATTTCGTAAATTAACATTAAACATTCTAAGAACTTACACCTATGTCAGCAAAGGAATCCCTTTTCTATAATAGAAAATAGGAAGCGTTCTGGATATTTATTC